AAAAGAAGCTCAAAGGCGAAAGATACCAAAGACAAGCAATGGTACGTATAAAACAAGCAGAAAGCTGGGATAAGCGTTTACTTACTCGAATACTAAGAAGTTCTATGTTAGTAATCCAATCGATTCTTAGAAAATATATTGTATTACCGTTATTGATAATAGCTAAAAATGTGGTTCGCATACTATTATTCCAAGATCCCGAGTGGTCCGAGGATTTTAAGGATTGGAATCGTGAAATTTATGTTAAATGCACTTATAGTGGTGTTAATTTATCTGAAACAGAATTTCCGAAAAACTGGTTAATAGAAGGTATTCAGCTAAAGATCCTATTCCCCTTTCACCTGAAACCCTGGCACGGATCTACGATACAATCCTCTCATAAAGATCCAAAAAGTGAACACGAAACTGATTTTTGTTTTTTAACAATTTTGGGGCTGGAAACTGACATGCCGTTCGGTTCTCCCCAAAAACGACGTTCCTTTTTTGAACCCATTTTTAAAGAACTAAAAAAAAAAATTCGAAAATTGAAAACTAAGTCTTTTATAGTTTTAAGGGATTTTAAAGAAGGAAAAATAAAAGAACTTTCAAAAATAAACTTGAGAGAAATCGAGAAATTGAGGGAAACTCAAAAAAATTCGATAATCAGTAAGCAGATGATTCACGAACCGTCTATTGAAATTTCATCTATGGATTGGACGAAATTATCCCGGACTGAAAAAAAAATGAAAGATCTGACTAATAGAACAAGCAGAATCCGAAATAAAATATATAAAATTACAAAAGAAAAGAAAAAAGGATCGCTAACTCAAGAAACAAATATTAGTTCGAACAAACCAACTTATTCTGTTAAAAGATTAGACCCATCAAAAAGGATTTGGCGGATATTAAAAAAAAGAAACGCTCGATTAATCCGTAAATCCTATTTGTTTCTAAAATTTGGCATTGAAAAGATATACAGAAATATTTTTATATCTACCCTTACTATTCCAAGAATCAATACAAAACCTTTTCGTGAATCAACAAGAAAACAAATGAAAATTATTGAGAAAAACATCCACAATAATGAAGCAAATCCCGAAAGAATTAATAAAACAAATAAAAATAGAATTATTTCGACTATCCAAAAATCGATTTCTAAGACTAGTAATAAGAATTCAAAGATTTCTTGTAATTTATTGTCTTTTTCACAATCACAAGCATATGTATTTTACAAATTATTACAAGTCCCAATTTTGAACTTTTATAATTTAAGACCCGTTCTTCAATATCACGGAACATCTCTATTTCTTAAGAATGAAATAAAAGATTTTTTTGAAAAACACGGAATCTTTAATTACCAATTAAGACATAAACCCCTTTGGAATTTTGGAAGGAATACACGAAAACACTGTTTAAGCGGGCATTATCAATATGATTTATCTCGGATTAAATGGGCTAGATTAGTACCACAAGAATGGCGAAATAGAGCCAATCAACACTGTATGGCTCAAAATAAAGATTTAATTAAAAGAGATTCGTATGAAAAAAATGGATTAACTCATTACGAAAAACAACATTTTTTTGAAGCAGACCTATTACGTAATCAAAAATCGAATTTTAAAAAACACTATAGATATGATCTTTTATCATATAAATCGCTTAATTATGAAGATAAGAAAGACTCGTATATTGATAGATCACTAGTCCAAGTAAATAATAAAGAAGAGTATTATTCTAATTACAATAGAAAGAAAGTAAAATTGTTGGCTATGCTGGGAAGTATCTCTATCAATAATTATATAGGGGAAGATTATATTATGGATATGGAAAAATTCTTGTATAGAAAATATTTTGATTGGAGAATTCTTAATTTTTGTCTTAGAAATAAGGCCAATATGGAAGCCTGGGTTGATATGGATACTGGTACCAGCAGTAATCAAAATACTAGGATTGGGTCCAATAATTATCAAAAAATTAATGCAATTAATAACAGAGTCCCCTTTTATCTTAGAATTCATCAAGATGAAGAAATTAACCCATCCACTCAAAAGGGGTTCTTTTGTGATTGGATGGGAATGAATGAAGAAATACTAAGTTGTCCTATATCAAACCCAGAATCTTGGTTCTTCCCAGAATTTGTACTACTTTTTAATGCATATAGAACGAAACCCTGGATTATACCAATCAAATTACTTCTTTTCAATTTTAATGGAAATAGTAAGAAAAATAGAACCGGAAAGAAAGAGGCGGATCTTTTTATATCACCTACTCAAAAAGAATATTTGGAATTATCGAATCAAAGTAAAGAAGAAAACGAACTCGCAGACCAAGGAACTCCGAGATCGGATGCACAAAAGCAAGTAATTCTTGGATCAGTTCTCTCAAACCAAGAAAAAGATGGTGAAGAAAATTATACGGGATCGGACATGAAAACCCGTATAAAGAAAAAGCAATCCAAAAGAGAAACCGAAGTACAGCTCGATTTATTCCTAAAAAGATATTTGTGTTTGCAGTTGCGATGGAGGGGTGCTGTTTCTTTCAGAGAAAAAATACTCAATGATATGAAAGTATATTGTCAGCTGGTTCGACTAATAAATCCTAGCGACGTTACTATAGCCTCTATTCAAGGGGGAGAAATGAGTCTGCCTATTTTGATCACTAAGAAGAATTTCGATCTTAAAGAATTGACGAAAGGGGGAATGCTTATTATCGAACCCCGTCGTTTGTCTGTAAAAAATGATGGACAATTTTTTCTATATCAAATCGTAGGTATTGCATTGGTTCATAAGAATAAGCGCAAAATTACTAAAAGATACCAAGAAAAGGGCTATGTTGATAAAAAAGATTTTGATGAATTCATTGCAAAACATCAAAAAATGACTGGAAATATAAACAAAAATCATTATGATTTGCTTGTTCCTGAAACTATTTTACTCCCTAAACGTCGTAGAGAATTAAGAACCCTAATTTGTTTCAATTCGAAGAATCAAAATGGTATGCAGAAAAATCCAGTATTTTTTAATAACGGAAAGGGCGGCGGCCGCGTTTTGGATAAAAACAAAAATCTTGCTCGAGAGAAAAATCAACTAATTCAATTAAAGTTCTTTCTTTGGGCCAATTCTCGATTAGAAGATTTAATTTGTATGAATCGGTATTGGTTTAATACCAATAATGGGAGTCGTTTCAGTATGGTAAGGGTCCATATGTATCCACGATTGAAAATTCGTTAATAGTGTGCTTTTCCTATCTATCATGTCCCATTTTGGGATATGAAAACAAAGAAATGTATACATGTCTTGTCTTCCATTCCAGTCTGATACAAGATACCAAATTAATGGCGAACATTTTAATTAGATCCATAAATGAATCAAGAAACTCTTTTTTTTAGGTCCAAATTTTTCTCTTTTGCCGAAATATCCATCCTTTTAGATGCCTAATCAAATTGAAAATTGGATTGATTATTGATATTGATTTTCTAGCAAGTTCATAACGAACTTAAGATTATTGTGTATATCAAATTGAAGTAACTAGTATTATTATTACTGATCAGTAAAATTCATCTTAAAAAAGGAAGGGAGAGGGGTTTCGTTTTATGGTAAAAAATGCATTCATCTCAGTTAGGGTTCAAGAAAAAAAAGAAAAAAACAGCGGATCGGTTGAATTTCAAGTATTTCGTTTCACCAACAAGATCCGGAGACTTACTTCACATTTAGAATTGCACAGAAAAGACTATTCATCTCAAAGGGGTCTACGTAAAATTTTGGAAAAACGCCAACGTCTACTAGCTTATTTGTCAAAGAAAAATAGAGTACGTTATAAAGAATTAATTAGTAAGTTGAATATCCGGGAGTCAAAAAATCGTTAATTTTAAATTTGAAAAAAAAAAAAATTTCGAATTATTTGATTTTGACTGTTGATGAACTTCTTGTTGTTTTCAACAATTCATGTAAGAATGAATCGAGGAAAAACCTATGAGTATACTAGCTACAGAAAAAGAAAAAGAATTTATGATAGTCAATATGGGACCTCACCACCCGTCAATGCATGGGGTTCTTCGTCTCATCGTTACTCTAGACGGTGAAGATGTTATTGACTGTGAACCAATATTGGGTTATTTACACAGAGGGATGGAAAAAATTGCGGAAAACCGAACAATTATACAATATCTGCCTTATGTAACCCGTTGGGATTATTTAGCTACTATGTTCACAGAAGCAATAACTGTAAATGGACCAGAACTGTTGGGAAATATTCGCGTACCTAAAAGGGCCAGCTATATCAGAGTAATTATGTTGGAGTTGAGTCGTATAGCTTCCCATCTGTTATGGCTTGGCCCTTTTATGGCAGATATTGGTGCACAGACTCCTTTCTTCTATATTTTCAGAGAAAGAGAATTAGTATATGATCTGTTCGAAGCTGCCACCGGTATGAGAATGATGCATAATTATTTTCGTATCGGAGGAGTAGCAGCTGATTTACCCTATGGTTGGATAGATAAATGTTTGGATTTCTGCGATTATTTTTTAACAGGGGTTGCTGAATATCAAAAACTTATTACGCGAAACCCCATTTTTTTAGAACGAGTTGAAGGAGTAGGCATTATTGGTGGAGAAGAAGCAATAAATTGGGGTTTATCAGGACCAATGCTACGAGCGTCTGGAATAGAATGGGATCTTCGTAAAGTTGATCATTATGAGTGTTATGACGAATTTGATTGGGAAGTCCAGTGGCAAAAAGAAGGGGATTCCTTAGCTCGTTATTTAGTCCGAATCGGTGAAATGACGGAATCTGTAAAAATAATTCAACAGGCTTTAGAAGGAATTCCGGGAGGCCCCTATGAAAATTTAGAAATCCGCTGCTTTGATAGAGAAAGCGATCCAGAACGGAATGATTTTGAAAATAGATTCATTAGTAAAAAGCCTTCTCCTACCTTTGAATTGACAAAACAAGAACTTTATGCGAGAGTAGAAGCCCCAAAAGGAGAATTGGGAATTTTTCTGATAGGGGATCAAAGTGGGTTTCCTTGGAGATGGAAAATTCGCCCACCGGGTTTTATCAATTTGCAAATTCTTCCTCAGTTAGTTAAAAGAATGAAATTGGCTGATATTATGACGATATTAGGTAGTATAGATATCATTATGGGGGAAGTTGATCGTTGAAATGATAATTGCTACACCCGAAGTACAAGATATCAATTCTTTTTCCCGATTGGAATCCCTACAAGAGGTCTATGGGATCCTATGGGTGCTTGCCCCTATTTCGATTTATGTATTGGCAATCACAATAGGTGTCCTAGTAATTGTGTGGTTAGAAAGAGAAATATCTGCAGGAATACAACAGCGTATTGGGCCTGAATACGCCAGCCCTTTGGGAATTCTTCAAGCTTTAGCCGATGGGACAAAACTCCTTTTCAAAGAAAACCTTCTTCCATCTAGAGGAAATAGTAGTTTATTCAGTATTGGTCCATCTATAGCAGTCATAGCAATTCTACTAAGTTATTCAGTAATTCCTTTTAGTTATAACCTTGTTTTAGCTGACCTCAATATCGGTATTTTTTTATGGATTGCCATTTCAAGTATTGCCCCGATTGGACTTCTTATGTCAGGATATGGATCAAATAATAAATATTCCTTTTTAGGTGGTCTGCGAGCTGCTGCTCAATCGATTAGTTATGAAATACCATTAACTTTATGTGTTTTATCAATATCTCTACGTGTGATTCGCTAAAACCTAAGCTTTTCGTTCTAGAAAAAAAAAAAGAACTTGAATAGAAATCCTCATTTTTTTATTCATTTATTGACTCTTTAGGTTAATAAAAGAAATTAGATAGTTATATATGAGTGAAAGAAAACACCTTCGAAATTCGCAGTAAACGTGGATTAAGTCTCATTTCCTATGTACAAGCGTTAAGGATAAGTAAACAAAAGTAAAAGTGGAGGAAGCCCTTACCCCAAGACAGGTCGATTGATCATCCTAGCTTGAAGCGGGCTTAAAAGACCAACCCTATAGAATTTTCATTTTTCATTAGCTATTGTATGTATTACAATATATATTAGATATATTAGGGGGGTTGAATAGGGGGTTGAAAACGCAAAGCGGGGGGATAGGAAGGAACACCAAAATACACACAACGGGTTAGTAATGTAGATTATGTCAATTATCTAAAAGGATACTTCTGCATAACATAAAAGAATAACATAAAAGAATACTAATTGGGGCTTTAAGTTGGTAGAAACGATCAGGCAGTACTCCCCACAATTCCGATCCAGAGCATGCTCCTATCCGCCAGTTAAAGAAATAACTATCAGGAACGAAATAATCCTTTACCCCCTTTTAAGCCCCATTTTCTCTCAGAAAGAAGAAGAGGAACAAAAAAATAGAAAAAAAAAAAAATACAATTACAATAAAAAATAGAAAAAATACAATTACAATCTAAAAGAATCCTTTCTTTCATATATTGATAGAAATCAAATTCGTGTCATGATTCATGAACTAGTGTAATGGCGAATTCTTTTTCGTAATCGAAAATAAAAGGATGGGTTGAAATATCGAGTGATATTTCTACAAGAGTATTTTATTGAAGGGTTGATTAAGTTATTACTCAACACAGAAAATTTGAAATTCGTAAAGGATGAGATTAATTCAGAAATACTGTTTTTTTATCCTTAGAGCAGACAGAATTCCAGTGGTATAATTGGGGATCCTCCGCTAGATTTTGACTTTATCCATCCTATAACCATATCAAAATCAAAATAACTAATACCGGTCCGGTCCTTACATTTATTTGTGGCCCTGAGGAGCCGTATGAGGTGAAAATCTCATGTACGGTTTTGTAATAGCGATGGAAACCGTAATGTTACCACCGACTATGATTATCTAACAGTTTAAGTACAGTTGATATAGTTGTGGCGCAATCAAAATATGGTTTTTGGGGGTGGAATTTGTGGCGTCAACCTATAGGGTTTATCGTTTTTCTAATTTCTTCCCTAGCGGAATGCGAGAGATTACCTTTTGATTTACCAGAAGCGGAAGAAGAATTAGTAGCCGGTTATCAAACCGAATATTCAGGAATCAAATTTGGTTTATTTTACGTTGCTTCCTATCTAAATCTACTAGTTTCCTCATTATTTGTAACAGTTCTTTACTTGGGAGGTTCGAATCTTTCCATTCCATACATATTTGTTCCTGGGCTGGTTGAAATAAATAAAGCGGATGGAATCTTTGGAACGACAATTGGTATCTTTATTACATTAGCTAAAACTTATTTGTTCTTGTTCATTCCTATTGCAACAAGGTGGACTTTACCGAGACTAAGAATGGACCAACTATTAAATCTTGGCTGGAAATTTCTTTTACCTATTTCTCTCGGTAATCTATTATTAACAACTTCTTCCCAACTCCTTTCGCTATAAAGATAAAGAAAAAAAGGAATACAATATTCGCTACTTGTCTCAAACAAGAGAAAGAAATAAACTCAAAACATTCATAGATATTCACAATATGTTCCCTATGGTAACCGGTTTCATGAATTATGGTCAACAAACAATACGAGCTGCAAGGTACATTGGTCAAAGTTTCATGATTACTTTATCCCAAGCAAATCGTTTACCTGTAACTATTCAATATCCTTATGAAAAATTAATCCCATCAGAGCGTTTTCGTGGTCGAATCCATTTTGAATTTGATAAATGTATTGCTTGTGAAGTATGCGTTCGGGTATGTCCTATAGATCTGCCTGTTGTTGATTGGAAATTTGAAACAGATATTCGAAAGAAACGATTGCTTAATTACAGTATTGATTTTGGAATTTGTATTTTTTGTGGTAACTGCGTTGAGTATTGTCCAACAAATTGTTTATCAATGACTGAAGAATATGAACTTGCGACTTACGACCGTCACGAATTGAATTATAATCAAATTGCTTTAGGTCGTTTACCAATGTCAGTAATTGACGATTTTACAATTCGAACAGTCTTGAATTCGCCTCAACGAAAAAACGTCTAAACCTTTTTAATTTCGAATTACTAAGGTTCAGTTTTGGTATAGTTGGTATAAAGGGATAAGGTTGTTTTTTTGCTTGGTCAATAACTCCAAATCCCAACTTTTGATTGGTTGATGAGAAGTACAACTACATTTGTATTGAAATGAAATGATATATAGACAGAAGCTTTTTCGAACTATATAGCTTCAATTTCAAATTGGCATTTAGAATAACGAAAAGAACGAAATTGATCCCAGAACAGTATCCGCATCAATTCCCACTTAGTAGATTCTAATTTCATTGAATTGGAATTGAGAATGTATCATAAATAATTTTTCCTGGTCGGCTCAATAAGGTCATGAAAAAGATTTCGATTTATTTATCTCCTATTTTAATATAATGGATTTGCCTGGACCAATACACGATTTTCTTTTAGTTTTTCTGGGATCGGGTCTTATATTAGGAGGTCTGGGAGTGGTATTATTTACCAACCCAATTTATTCTGCCTTTTCCTTGGGATTGGTTCTTGTTTGTATATCATTATTCTATATTCTATCAAATTCCCATTTTGTAGCTGCCGCGCAACTCCTTATTTACGTGGGAGCTGTAAATGTTTTAATCATATTTGCTGTAATGTTCATGAACGGCTCAGACTATTCCAAAGATTTTCAGTTGAATCTTTGGACTATTGGCGATGGTCTTACTTCTCTGGTTTGTACAAGTATTTTTTTTTCGCTAATCACTACTATTCTCGATACATCGTGGTACGGGATTATTTGGACTACACGAGCCAACCAGATTATTGAACAAGATTTGATAAGTAATAGTCAACAAATTGGAATTCATTTATCAACAGACTTTTTTCTTCCATTTGAACTCGTTTCAATAATTCTTTTAGTTGCTTTAATAGGTGCAATTGCCGTGGCGCGTCAATAACAAATCTTTATAACTAGGAACAGCAATCCCAATTCTACTTTTTATGTGTTATCACATTCATTATGTGTTATCACATTCATTTCCCTGAAATTCTTGTAAAGTATAGTTGAATACTATTCACAGATCAATAGAAAATCAAAATAGAATTTTTTTTATTCGATCTATTACCAAATAGATTCTTTTGTTCCGTACCTGGTATATTCTAAACAACCAAATCACTTGCATTATTATTATTGTTCAGATTGAAATGAATCGAAATTGGTACGGAGTTGGTTAATGATGCTCGAGCATGTACTTGTTTTGAGTGCCTATTTATTTTCGATTGGCATCTATGGCTTGATTACGAGCCGAAATATGGTTCGGGCCTTGATGTGCCTTGAACTTATACTAAATGCAGTTAATATCAATTTTGTAACATTCTCTGATTTTTTTGATAGTCGACAATTAAAAGGAGATATTTTTTCAATTTTTGTTATAGCTATTGCAGCCGCTGAAGCAGCTATCGGATCAGCTATTGTTTCGTCAATTTATCGTAACAGAAAATCGACGCGTATCAATCAATCGACTTTGTTGAATAAGTAGTATTTCTAAATCATAATATAATATTCCTCAATTCAATTTAGGATATTTAATATGCCCTAATTTCGATCCTGTTTGTGAAACTGTAAGAAATCAAAGTATCTTTGTTCCCTTGATCCAGAAGTGGATTAATTAGCAAAATTATGGTAAATCATTGATTCATCTGGTGTTTACATATGACATTTCAAAATTGACTAGATCGAAAATTAAAAAGTTCAAAACAAAAATAGATAGATCCAATGTCACATTCAGTAAAGATTTATGATACATGTATAGGGTGTACTCAATGTGTACGAGCTTGCCCCACGGATGTATTAGAAATGATACCTTGGGACGGATGTAAAGCAAAGCAAATTGCTTCTGCTCCAAGAACAGAGGACTGTGTTGGTTGTAAGCGATGTGAATCCGCCTGTCCAACGGATTTCTTGAGTGTTCGAGTTTATTTATGGCATGAAACAACCCGAAGCATGGGTCTAGCTTATTGATATTGATACGTTCCCGAAAAACCCACTTGAATCCGTTTTGAATACAGTTTTTTTTTTTACCGATTACCGACAAAAACCCGTACTCGAAAAAGAAAAAAAAAAAATACGAATATATTCTATTTTCGAGTTTCGAGCACGGGTTTTTCTGGGCCAAGTGTATCTTGTCTTTACCACGAATTATTTTCCTTGGTTAACACTAATTGTAGTTTTTCCGATAGCCGCGGGTTCTTTAATTTTTTTTCTACCTCATAGAGGAAATAAGGTGACTAGAGGATATACAATATATATATGTGTCTTAGAACTCCTTCTAACGACCTATGCATTCTGTTATAATTTCCAATTGGACGATCCATTAATCCAGCTGGCAGAGGATTATAAATGGATCACTTTTTTTGAGTTTGACTGGCGATTGGGAATAGATGGACTTTCCATAGGACCCATTTTACTGACGGGATTTATCACCACTTTAGCTACTTTAGCGGCTCGGCCAGTTACTCTGAATTCCCGACTATTCCACTTCCTGATGTTAGCGATGTACAGCGGTCAAATAGGATCATTTTCTTCTCGGGACCTTTTACTTTTTTTCATCATGTGGGAATTAGAATTAATTCCCGTTTATCTACTTCTGTCCGTGTGGGGTGGAAAGAAACGCCTTTATTCAGCCACAAAATTTATTTTGTACACGGCAGGAGGCTCCGTTTTTCTTTTAATAGGAGTTTTGGGTATCGGTTTATATGGTTCCAATGAACCAACATTAAATTTGGAAACATTAGTTAATCGGTCGTATCCTGTGGCACTGGAAATAATATTCTATATTGGATTTTTTATTGCTTTTGCTGTCAAATTGCCGATTATACCCTTTCATACGTGGTTACCAGACACCCACGGAGAGGCACATTACAGTACTTGTATGCTTCTAGCCGGAATCTTATTAAAAATGGGAGCATATGGGTTGATTCGAATCAATATGGAACTATTACCGCACGCTCATTCTATATTTTCCCCCTGGTTCATGATAGTAGGTACCGTGCAAATAATTTATGCAGCTTCAACATCTCCCGGCCAACGGAATTTAAAAAAAAGAATAGCCTATTCCTCTGTATCTCATATGGGTTTCATAATTCTAGGAATAGGCTCGATAACCGATATAGGTCTCAATGGAGCCGTTTTACAAATAATTTCTCATGGGTTGATTAGTGCTGCACTTTTTTTCTTGGCAGGAACGAGTTATGATAGAATACGTTTTGCTTATCTAGACGAAATGGGCGGACTAGCTATACCAATTCCAAAGATCTTCACGCTATTCAGTATCTTATCGATGGCCTCCCTTGCATTACCCGGCATGAGTGGTTTTGTTGCAGAATTGATAGTATTTTTTGGAATAATTACCAGCCAAAATTTTTTTTTAATGCCAAAAATAGTAATCACTTTTGTAATGGCAATTGGAATGATATTAACTCCTATTTATTCATTATCTATGTTACGGCAAATGTTCTATGGGTACAAGCTATTTAATGCCCCAAACTCTTATTTTTTTGATTCTGGACCACGGGAGTTATTTGTTTTGATCTCGATTCTTCTACCCGTAATAGGTATTGGTATTTATCCCGATTTCGTTCTCTCACTATCAGCGGACAAGGCCGAAGCTATTATATCGAATTTTTTTTTGTAGATAGTTTTCATGACTAAAAAAAATCAAAAAGAAATCCCATGATTTTAAAAAGAGTTCGTTATCCAATGAACAAAGAAATCCTTTTTCTTCTCTTACTCTTAAGTTAAATAAAAAGAAGAAGTAAAATAATTTAAATTCCATTTTTTAATTTAAATTAAATTGTGACCAACTGCCAAAGGCATTTGTAAGAACCTTTTGAATCGCCGCACTGCTTGATTCAAAAGGTTCTCGGCATCTTACACTAACACCAAGTTTCGTTTCGATCTCCGCGCTGTCCTATGTTTGTATTCATCAAACCCTTTCTTCAATTCAAATAGGTGTTAATTAAATGAACCATAACTATGTAACCCTATTCCTAATAGATTGACTCCGAAATAGCATATCCAAATTATAAAAAAGCCCATAGAAGCCACAATTGCGGAATTTACACCTTCCCATTTTGTATTTGTTCGAGTATGTAAATAAATCCCGAATATCGTCCAAGTAATAAATGCCCAAGTTTCTTTTGGATCCCAATTCCAATAAGACCCCCACGCCTCATTAGCCCATACTGCTCCCGAAAGAATACCTGTGGTTAAAAAGATAAATCCTAAACTAATAATACGATAACTCCAACGATCCAATTGTTGAATCACTTGAGACCTGTAATAATTTCTAGCGGAAAAACTATTTAGAAAAACATTCTTTTTTTCGTTCATGTATTGGATTTCACTGAAACAAAATGACCCATTTACATTTACAAAATTTTTTCTTTTCAAAAAAAGCCCTATCACTTTTCGAAATGTAATGACTAGAAGAGCCGTGGATAATAATGATCCACATAAAAGAGCTGCATAGCCCAATACCATCATACTTACGTGCATCATTAACCACTGGACTTGGAGAGCGGGTACTAATATTCTGGATTGATGCATTTTGGTTAAAAAACCCGAAGTCGCAAAGCCTTGGGTAAAAAAAGCACTTGGTGCCGTTATAGCGCTTAAATGATTTTGATTATTTTTAAAATCAAAAATCTTATGAATAATAGAGAAACTCCATGAAAGAAAGATTAATGATTCATATAAATCACTTAATGGGAAATGTCTCGAGTAAACCCAACGGGTGATTAATAATCCTGTTAGACAGAAAGCGGTAGCTGTCATCCCCCTTTCTGATGAAGCATATAGCCCTATGATTTCATCGACTAAGAAGGTTATTAAATAAATTGTAATTCCAATTGAAACGACCGAAAAGGATATATGCGTTAATATACGCTCCAAAGTTGAAAATATCATAAAAAAAAAAATTAAAAGCGAGAATACCTCAAATATACAGAATGGAAATCATAAATTAAATTCCTTAGAGCACTTTTTTTGTATATCTTTTTACAGATGCTATGCCGCCACTCGGACTCGAACCGAGATGCTCTAGCACTGCTTCCTAAGAGCAGCGTGTCTACCGATTTCACCATAGCGGCTTGCTCGAAATCATAATACCCTATTATTAGTCAATCGTCGAGATTGAAAGAGTCTATTTCAATGGATTTTTATTCATCAATTTGAAATTTGAATGCTTACTAAAAACAAAAAACATTGAAAGGGCTATTTAAAGATTCCGCCCCTTTTTTTGTTGTTGTATTTAATTATTTAAGGTTTCAGTTTTATTTAACTTAACTTTCATAGTTTCTTCTTTGATAAACTAGAACCTTGTAACGGCTGTAACTAAATAGTTCTAACTTCACTCCAGGGAACAACTCAAAAAGGGTTTCTTTCTTTTTTTTTTTTCATTTTTTAGAACTTTTGTGTTTGTGTTGTCGTAATTTTAGGTTTTTTTTTTTTCACTATTAATTTGTCCTAGGATTGATCAAATCAATTAGGTATTGGGCTGCACGTATTATAGAAAAAAAAAAAAAAAAATTCGATAAAAAAGTCTTTCTAAATTCGAATTAGAAAAATATATATATTTTGATGGAGCCCCCCCTCAAACATAGGATTTTTTTTTAATCACTTAAAATTGTCACACTATTCACTATTCGTATCCAATATCTGCCTAAACGGGAAGGGTTGCTTTTCTCAATTGGAGTCAAAGTGCAGGGTATCCGGTTATATATAGTGATTCAGAAAAATAATGATTTAGAACGTAAAAAAAAAAAAAAAAGTTATATACTGAATCAATTAGTTTCAACAGCCTTTTTTTTTTCCTAACGATTTTATATCCCCTCTTCTATAGCATCAATGGAAAGACCTAAATCGAAATAAATCTAAATAAAAAAAAAAAATTTCTTATTGTTTATGGTGGGGTGATGGGGAAAATAAGAATCCCCATCCTGGGAATAAAAAAATAGTAAAATAAAAAGAAAGGTGAAACTTTCTAGTTTGTCTTGATTCCGTTTTCAAATAAAAAAAAAAAAAAGTCCTTTTTTTTTTTTATTTATTTTTATTTTCGAATTCAGTAGACAAATCAATTGGTTCAAAACATTACAAAAGGGAATGTTTACTTACTTTTTCGATTTTTCTAAATTCTATAGTATAAATTCAAAACACAATTAACTCATTTTTGTGTCTGGGGGATTCAGATTATTTCAACCTTTGATTATTTATTTGTTGTACAAAAAAAACTTTTTGAATTCCCAGTAGCAAGGGATTTCGCTAACGAAAAAGCCTTCAACGCTGCCCAGTACCCCCCTTTTTTCCAAAGATTTTTACGAATACGTTTTTTTAATATAGAAGTACGTTTTTTTGGAACTGCCATTCAAAAAAGAAAAGGTTAGTCATTGATCAAATTGGATGTGAAAGACATCTATTGTTAAAACAAATCATTTTTTAGTTTTACGGTTCATTTCATTATCTGTTTATTTTTTTTATACACTAACTACCTTTAGAAAAAAGAAATAAATCGAAATATGCAAAAATGGCATAAAATCTTACTAGAACAAAAAATAAATAAATAAATAAATGGAATAAGGGATTTTTTCAATTTATATTCCCTAAATATTGGAGAATAAAGTAATTCGTATTCCGGAGTTATTGGCGGCACCCTTAGATACCTATTCAAATCGATATCTCTAGGACGGATTGGGCCATATAACAGAAATAGAATTGGTTGAAGTTGATAAAAAAAAGAAAAAGCCCTTCCGCCCTTATCTCTGTCTATTTTCGGCCTGCTACATTTATCCATGAAAAATACATCGAACAGGTTTTATCTACCCAATCATTTTTGTCTAGTAATTGGTTATTAAATGTCTTTTATTATAATTAAATGTCTTTTATTATAATTATAATAGTAGACAATCAATACGTGCCGAGATGAACTAGTTAATGGTTGTGAATAAACAAAGAATAAAAAAACTAATTCGTATTTTATTGGGGAACGATAGGGGTCAGCCTATGATTTATATCAAATTTAATTTTGTGTAATTCTTTCGTCTTAATCTATGGACATAAATTAGTGTAATTAGAGAATAATAAGTGAAGTTTGAATTTGCTCTATCTTCCTAAAAATCTTACGTAGTATAAAGTATAAAATAATTATTTATTTTTGACTAGTAGCTTAGTTAGAACATTTGATTGTTTTTAACTTTTCATTTTTTTGAAGTTGGTGGGAAAGATTCAAAATAACTATGAATAGAAAAAGCGAATTTTATTTAAGTTTTTCATTTTAATACCTTAACCTTAATTTTTTTATTAATCCCTTTTAAATTTAAAAGAGATAAGAACCGGTGAATCAGAAACACTGAATTAAGAATAAAAAACAATTATTATTACTTTATTGATTTTATGGAACATACATATCAATATTCCTGGATCATACCTTTAGTTCCACTTCCAGTCCCTATGTTAATAGGGGTGGGACTTCTATTTTTTCCGACCGCAACAAAAAATCTTCGCCGTATGTGGGCTTTTATTAGTATTTTATTGTTAAGTATAGTTATGATTTTTTCGATCGATCTATCTATTGAGCAAATAGATAGAACTTCGATCTATCAATCCCTAAGGAGTTGGACCATCACTAGTGATTTGTCTTTCGAGTTCGGATACTTTATTGATCCACTTACTTCTATTATGTCAATATTAATCACTACAGTTGGAATTCTGGTTCTTATTTATAGTGACAATTATATGTCTCATGATCAAGGATATTTGAGATTTTTTGCTTATATGAGTTTTTTCAATGCTTCAATGTTAGGATTAGTTACAAGTTCGAATTTCATACAAATTTATATTTTTTGGGAATTGGTTGGAATGTGCTCTTATCTATTAATCGGGTTTTGGTTCACACGACCTATTGCGGCAGGCGCCTGTCAAAAAGCATTTGTAACTAATCGTGTAGGGGATTTTGGATTATTATTAGGGATCTTAGGTCTTTATTGGCTAACAGGCAGTTTCGAATTTCGGGATTTGTTCGAAATATTGAAAAACTTGATTTATAATAATGAGGTTAACCTTTTATTTGTTACTTTGTGTGCATTTCTATTATTTGCCGGCCCGGTTGCTAAATCCGCGCAATTCCCCCTTCATGTATGGTTACCCGATGCCATGGAAGGGCCTACTCCTATTTCGGCTCTTATCCATGCTGCTACTATGGTAGCGGCGGGAATTTTTCTTGTAGCTCGGCTTCTTCCACTTTTCATAGTCATACCATACGCAATGAATCTAATATCTTTGATAGGGATAATAACAGTATTTTTAGGAGCTACTTTAGCTCTTGCTCAACAAGATATTAAGAGAGGTTTAGCTTATTCTACAATGTCTCAATTGGGTTATATGATGTTAGCTCTAGGTATGGGGTCTTATCGAGCCGCTTTATTTCATTTGATTACTCATGCCTATTCCAAAGCCTTGTTGTTTTTAGGATCCGGATCAATTATTCATTCAATGGAAGCTATTGTTGGATATTTTCCAGATAAAAGCCAGAATATGGTTCTTATGGGTGGGTTAAGAAAGCATGTGCCGATTACAAAAACCGCTTTTTTAGTAGGTACTCTTTCTCTTTGTGGTATTCCACCTCTCGCCTGTTTTTGGTCCAAGGATGAAATTCTTAATGATACTTGGTTGTATTCGCCGATTTTCGCAACAATAGCTTTTTTCACAGCTGGATTAACCGCATTTTATATGTTTCGAATTTATTTACTTACTTTTGAGGGGCCTTTCAACTTTTGCTTGCAAAATTACAGTGGCAAAAAAAGAAATTCCTTATATTCAATATCTCTATGGGGTAAAGAAGAACCAAAACCGATTAAAAACAAATTTCATTTAGTTGTTTTATTAACAATGAATAATAATAAAAGGGCTTCTTTTTTTGCGAAGAAGACTCATCGAATTGCTAGTACTGTAACAAATATGCCCTTTATTACTATTTTTCCTTTTGGCGCTGCCAAGACTTTTTGTTATCCTCACGAATCAGACAATACTATATTATTTGTTATGCTTGTATTAGTCCTATTTCCTTTGTTTGTTGGAGCGATAGGAATTCCTTTGAATCAAGAAGTAATCGAGTCGGATATTTTATCAAAATTGTTAACTCCGTCTATAAATCTGTTACATCAAAATTCAACTCATTTTGTTGATTGGTATGAAGGTGTAAAAAATCCAACCCTTTCCGTCAGTATAACGTATTTCGGAATACTTCTAGCCTACTTTTTATATAAACCCTTTTATTCATCTTTACACAATTGGAACATATTTAATTTTTTTGCTAAAAGAGGACCTAAGAGAATTCTTTGGGACAAAATACTCAATTTTCTATATGATTGGTCATATAATCGTGCTTATATAGATGCTTTTTACACAAGATCCTTAACAGAAGGGATAAGAGGATTAGCGGAACTAACTCATTTGTTCGACAGACGAGTAATTGATGGAATTACGAATGGGGTTGGTATTACAAGTT